ATAAAATAATAAAAATCTCAAAATATTTCATTCTATTTTTTTCTTATTTCTTATTAATATTAATTTAATAAAAAATTAATAAAAAAATAAAGTAAAAGCGGGTAGCGGGAATCGAACCCGCATCGTTAGCTTGGAAGGCTAGGGGTTATAGTCGACGTTGATTCATCATTTTTAACGTCTCTAATTCAAAACTGAACGTGAAACTTTGGTTTCATTCGGCTCCTTTATGGAAGATGTATAAATTCCTATATTAAGACATGAACGAAAAAAAAAAATTCCACCCATAACATCTATGTCAGCTTTTCTGTCTGAATGTATTCAGAACAACCCGCTTTCTAGACGATCCCTATAGAAAAGAGGGGGATTATATTATAACAACCTTTCTAGTTACTTCGTTCTCTATTTCTATGTGAGAGAATCCTTAGGAAAAGCATTTTGTTTCTACCGAGCTAAAACAATTTGTCGATGTCTCTAGTAAACCAAAGTCATTGTTTAATAGCCATTTTGCTTCAATTTCCGTAATACAAATTCCAAATTAAAGATTTAGTTACGATTAGAAAGCCACTTTCTATCTTTATCCATGGATCCTTTACTCATACTTATTCAATTAGAAGTATTGATCTAATTAAAAAAAAAAATTATGTTTCGTAATCTCATAATCCAATTTTTCAATTTTTAATTGATTCTTGGATACAAATCACGAGAATGTATATTCTTCCTCGAATTTTTCATTGAGAGGTAAAGGATTAAATCCTTTTAAGAAATAAAGTTTTTGGTCGGAATGAAATATTAATCAAACCGAAAGACCCCTTAACTATATAAAGGGTTATAGAACGAATCACACTTTTACCACTAAACTATACCCGCTACAATCCGATTATTGTATATAAATGAACCTTTTGTCGAACAAGAAAATGGGTCGTAATAAAAAGTTAAAAGAGTAAAAAGAAAGGATAGGATCATAAAATAATCATGAAAATTAGAGCGTTTACGTGTTGTATCAGAGAACCCAATGAGATTCGGAAAAGAGAATTCATTAAATTTCAATAACTAAAACTAAATAACAAGTGTTTTTTTGCCGGAGGTTTTTGACCTAGACGTCTCGACAAAACTACTTAAGCCATAACATACATGAAAATGTATTGTGCAAGAATCCACAGCTCCCTTTTTGTTATTTATTTACTTTAACTAAAATAAATTTACTTTAACTAAAATAAAAGGAATAAAGAAAATAAAGAATAAATATAAAAAATTAAGATAAGAAACGACACTTTGATTCGATATCATTTGATTCTATATCATAGAAATCAAAAGAGTTTTTATTTTTCCAATCGTAATAACAAGCAAGTATTTTAGTTTTCAAATAAAAAAAAATTATTTATGATTCGTTGGAACAATAAATGGCGGGCCCGGCCTGGTCAGTACTTAGCCGGGCCGTGGAACTAAAAAGCACTCTCGGATGAAAAAAAAATATTATATATTATGAAGGGCTCTTTCAATCCTTATTTTTTATAATGTAACATAGTATTATCCTTTTTCAATTGGGAGGAGAGATGGCTGAGTGGACTAAAGCGTCGGATTGCTAATCCGTTGTACGAGTTTTTCGTACCGAGGGTTCGAATCCCTCTCTTTCCGTTTTTGTTGATGACTTGGTATTTTCTTTCGAATTTTTCGCGAGCTCTTTTTTTTTTTTATAGTTAAAAATGTGTAATAGATAAAATCCTACTAAGAACATTTAAAAATCAAGCAAGGAAAACAAAAACCTTATCTTTTATTCTTCACGTCCAGGATTACGTCCTGGATCATTAGACAGGAATCCGAAAATAAAGAGAGAAACAAAGAATATCACTACCGTGTAAACAAATAGTTTGAGAGTAAGCATTACATAATCTCCAAGATTTTTTTTAGTAAAAAAGAGAATAGATTCTCCGTTTTTATACCGCATACCCTACTATTTTGATTTTTTATTTTGACACCAAGAAATAAAGTGGGGTGATCCAGATTTTTCGCGGTTGTACAAGAATTTCAATATTTGAATTGAGGGTGTAAGACTTATCTGATCTTATCAATTCTTTTCTTTGAATTTTTTTTTTTTTTCAATAAATCATGAATTTGTCTAGACATTATTAAATTAAAGATATCATCGAAAACTTACAGCAGCTTGCCAAACAAAGGCTAAGAGAAAAAAAAACAGGGGTATTACTGGCATAACATCTACGATTGGATTTAAAAAAGCGTAGGCCTCGGGCAATTTGGCGACGAAAAAACTACTTGAATAAAGAGCAGAATTAAGACAGATACAGATCAAACTAAATATATTAAGCATAACAAACATTTTGTTCTTGAGGATAATTGTATTTTATTTATTTTGATTGAGTTATTAATAAATTGAGTTTTTTTTTATTTTATTATTATAAATATGTTATTATTCATAGAAAAGAAAAATGAATAAAAAGAAAATAAGATAGACCAAAAAACTTTCTTTGATTTGAACTCACCCAATCAAAAATCCTTCAATTCTCAAATCAAAAGAGAATAGAATAAACCATACTTTCATACAATATCTTAATTGAATTATATGTAATGATCAATAAATTCCGTTTAATTCTACGTCTACATGTATAAAAATTCTAGTAATCTATTTTATAGATAATAGATATTTAGACTTGAGTTGACGAACAACCAGTACCAATATTAGTGTTTATTAGTGTCGACTAGAAATGGGGCGTGGCCAAGTGGTAAGGCAACGGGTTTTGGTCCCGCTATTCGGAGGTTCGAATCCTTCCGTCCCAGAACATACCTGACCCACGATCATTTTATTAATCTATAATTTTATTAATCTATAATAAAAAAGAAAATATATATCTATATCATAATCTATATCATAATAAAATATATCAAAATAAAGATTGTCTTTTCGACCAGTCTTCCGTTTAAGAGTATAATATTGTTATAGAATGTGATTCTTATTTCTTTTTTTTTTTTTTATTAATCATATCTTTTTCACAAATTTAATCGAGTTCAAATAACACGCATATGAAACGAAATTTTGATTTGTTAAATATTGCTGATTTTACAATATGAAATATGAAAAAATAACAACCTAAACCTAAATCTTCAATCTTTCCTTACATTAGTCTTTTTTTTTTATTAATCATTGATGGTTTAATCCAATATGGATTTATCTTTCTCTTAATGATGATAAAAAGCGAATGGTACTTACTGTAAAACCTTATGCAAATAATGATATAGGGTAGGAAACTATTCAATCAATTAAATCTTTTTAATGATTTCTTATGAGTTCTTGGTACTCTAAGAAGTGTGAAATTGTTGAATTTATCCTATCACGTTACTTGAAGATAGATATTCAAAATAACTTGTTTATTCGTGTTTATTTATTCATGTTATGTTAGTTATAATTAAAAAAAAATTATAAACAATGGGGTTAAATTGATTGAATTCTTGTTGAGACTTCGTCATACATTATCCATTCTTCATATAGAAGAAAAAAGTATAGATTATTATGTACCGACCGAACCGATGATTATTCACGATTCCATAATTGAATCAATTACATACTGGTTCCAAACTGAAGGAATGTTATGGTAAAACTTCGTTTAAAACGATGTGGCAGAAAGCAACGTGCGACTTGAAGGACATGATCAGCTGTGGATTCTTACATCCACCACTTTTTTATATTATATAGGAACGAAAGTGCTCTTGGCTCGACATTATTTGTTCTGTTCCACTGGAACTCTCATTTTTGAGAGTGTTGCCATGTAAATAGTACACGATGGAGCTCGAGTAGAACGTATTGATTAATTTCTCAAGGGCAAGAATCTAAGGTTAGTATCGATCAATAAATTGGAACAACTTCGTAAGTATATTTTAGATATATAAATCTAAAGGATCCAATTCGATAAAATTTAAAAGTTAATTTTGTTGGAATTGGTAAAACTCTTTTGATCAAATCAAAAGTGTATTACGTAGGAATCAACCATTCATACGATTCTTTGATAGAAAGAAATCACAAAAAATGGTATGTTGCTGCCGTTTTGAAACGATTTAAAGATCACCGAAGTAATGTCTAAACCCAATGATTCAAGGCAAAGATAAAGATCCTGGAACAAGGAAATACCGTTTTCAATTGTCTCAACAACCAGATCATATTTAAGAATCAAAATAGATTCTAAAGGAGACAGACAAAAAGGGTTAGAGACCACTCAATAAATTTAATACCTAAAAGGTTTCTTTTGAGTTATTTGAGAGTTATTCAACTTGAGTTATGAGGATACAAATAATTTTTTTTTGGGGGGGGGGGGGGGGAAGACTAAGAAAAAGTATTTAAACTAAAATCAATAATATAATGAATTTGATGATTTTATGGATCTATTTGATATTATGATTCTATACATAGACATAATTTAGAATTTTCTCGAGCCGTACGAGGATAAAACTTCTTATACGTTTCTAGGGGGGGGGGGAGTATTGTTCATCTATCCCAATGAGCCATTTATCGAATCGTTGCAATTGATGTTCGATCCCGACGAGAGGGAAGAGATCTTCGTAAAGTGGGTTTTTATGACCCGATAAAGAATCAAATCTATTTAAATGTTCCTGCTATTCTATATTTCCTTGAAAAAGGTGCTCAACCTACAGGAACTGTTCATGATATTTCAAAAAGGGCGGGGGTTTTTACGGAACTTCGCCCTAATCAACAAATAAAATTCAATTAATGAAAATAAAAAAATGTGGATGATTTGTATATAGCCTTGTATAACCTTTTTGTTTCTTTGCTATTTCCTCTTTTGTTCTATTTATCTCATACTCAATTTATTATTGTTACTATAAAAGAGTGTCTTTTAGAAAAAAGAGTGTCTTTTAGAACGACAAAAATCGATTTATATTTTATTGATATAAATTTTATTGATATATATAAAATAGATAGAAAAAGATTAAGTGAATAAATAAATGAAGTAATCGGGTCTATAAATATAAAA